TAGTCTATCTGTTTCTATATATGGAAAGTTAAGAAATCATCATATAATAATCGAGAAATTGCAATAGAAAAGAAAAAGGGAGGTTTGTGATGATTTTAAAATCTTTTCTACTAGGTAATCTATTAGCCTTATGCATGAAGATAATAAATTCGGTCGTTGTGGGCGGACTCTATTATGGATTTCTGACCACATTCTCCATAGGGCCCTCTTCTCTCTTCCTTCTCCGAGCTCGGGTTATGGAAGAAGGAACCGAGAAGGAGGTATCAGCAACAACTGGTTTTATTACGGGACAGCTCATGATGTTCATATCGATCTATTATGCGCCTCTGCATCTAGCATTGGGTAGACCTCATACAATAACTGTCCTAGTTCTACCGTATCTTTTGTTTCATTTCTTCTGGAACAATCACAAAAACTTTTTTTATTATGGATCTACTACCAGAAATTCAATGCGTAATCTCAGCATTCAATGTGTATTCCTGAATAATCTAATTTTTCAATTATTCAACCATTTCATTTTACCAAGTTCAACGTTAGCCAGATTAGTCAACATTTATATGTTTCGATGCAACAACAAGATGTTATTTGTAACAAGTAGTTTTGTTGGTTGGTTAATTGGTCACATTTTATTCATGAAATGGGTTGGATTGGTATTATTCTGGATACGGCAAAATCATTCTATTCGATCTAATAAGTACCTTGTGTCAGAATTGAGAAATTCTATGGCTCGAATCTTTAGTATTCTCTTATTTATCACCTGTGTCTACTATTTAGGCAGAATGCCGTCGCCTATTGTCACTAAGAAACTGAAAGAAACCTCAGAAATGGAAGAAAGGGGAGAAAGTGAGGAAGAAAGCGATGTAGAAACAACTTCCGAAACGAAGGAGACTAAACAGGAACAAGAGGGATCCGCCGAAGAAGACCCTTCCCTTTGTTCGGAAGAACAGGAAGATCCGGAAAAAATAGATGAAACGGAAGAGATCCGAGTGAATGGAAAGGAAAAAACAAAGGGGGAATTCCACTTTCACTTTAAAGAGACATACTATAAAGATAGCCCAGTTTACGAAGATTCTTATCTTGATACCTATCAAGATAATTGGGAATTGGGAAGACTTAAAGAAGAGAAAAATGAAAAGACTTATTTCTGGTTTGAAAAACCTCTTGTGACTTTTCTTTTCGATTATAAACGATGGAATTGTCCATTGCGATATATAAAAAATGATCGGTTTGAAAATGCTGTACGAAATGAAATGTCACAATATTTTTTTTATACATGTCCAAGTAATGGGAAACAAAAAATATCTTTTACATATCCACCTAGTTTATCGACTTTTTCGGAAATGATAGAACGAAAAATGTCTTTGTACACGACAAAAAAATTATCCCATGGAGACCTGTATAATTATTGGGTTTATACCAATGAACAAAAAAAATACAACTTGAGCAATGAATTAATAAGTCGAATAAAAGCTCTAGAAAAAGAAAAAAAAGAAAAGGGATTTCTTGCTCTAGATATGCTAGAAAAAAGGACTAGATTTTGCAATCATGAGAATGAACAAGAATGCTTGACCAAAACATATGATCCTTTATTGAGCGGACCATGCCGTGGAGCAATAAAAAAATTTTATTTACGTACAATCATGAATGATTTTATCCCTTATATGGAAGATTCCATAAAAAGTCTTTGGATAAATAAGATCCATGAGTTACTTCCTAATAATTTCCGAGAATTTGAACATCAAAAGAATTCACTTGGTGGTGGTAAATCGTTTTTGAATTATATTGGTAATTCCTTAACTTCATTTTCTTTTGAATTCACACCCAATTTTTCTTTGAAAAACTGTTCTTTATTGGCAGAACAAAGAAAAATTGATTCAGAAAGTCAAGCAAAATCTTTGAAATTTGTATTCGATATAATTACAATTGATCAAAATGATCAAACAACTAGAAATGAATCTATTGGAATAGAAGAAATCAGTAAAAAGGTTCCTCGATGGTCATATAAATTGACCAGTGCTCTTCCAGAACAGGAGGAAGAAAATGAGGAAAAATCGACGGAAGATAATGAAATTTGTTCAAGAAAAGCCAAACGTGTGATAATTTATACTGATAATGAGAATAATACCAATTCTATTACTAATAAGTATAATAATATTGATAGTGATCAAACAGAAGAGGTGGCTTTGATACGCTACCCGCAACAATCGGATTTTCGTAGGGATATAATAAAAGGATCCATGCGTACTCAAAGGCGTAAAACAGTTACTTGGCAAATGTTTCAAGCAAATGCGCATTCCCCGCTTTTTTTGGATCGAATAGACAAAACATTTTTTTTTTCTTCTTTTGATATCTCTGAAATGATGAATCTCATTTTTAGGAATTCGGTCGAGAGAGAACCGGAATTTAAAATTGGAAATTTTGAGGAGGAAGAGACAAAAGAAAAGAAAAAAAAAAACGAGGAGAAAAAAAAAGAGGAAAATGAACGGATAGCAATTTCAGAAACTTGGGATAACGTTATATTTGCTCAAGTAATAAGAAGTTCAATGTTAGTAACCCAATCTTTTCTTAGAAAATACATTGTATTGCCTTCATTGATAATAGCTAAAAATATTGTCCGTATTTTATTATTCCAATCGCCCGAGTGGTATGAGGATTTGAAGGAATGGGATAGAGAAATACATATTAAATGCACCTATAATGGTGTTCAATTATCGGAAACAGAATTTCCCCAAAATTGGTTAACAGACGGTATTCAGATAAAGATTCTATTTCCTTTCTTTCTTAAACCTTGGCGAAGATCTAAAATACGATCTCATCATAGAGATCCAATGAAAAAAAAAGGAAAAAAAGAAGATTTTTGTTTTTTAACAATTTTGGGAATGGAAGCAGAAGTTCCTTTTGGTTCTCCCCGAAAACGACCTTCTTTTTTTAAACCTATTTATAAAGAACTCAAAAAAAAAATTAGAAAAGTCAAAGTTCTAAAAGTTTTTAAAGAAAAAAAAAGATGGGTTATCAAAATGGTTCTAGTTATAAAACAAAAAATGAAGGAACTTGAAAAAGTAAACCCCATTTTCTTATTTGAATTGAGGAAGGTAAAAGTATATAAACCGAATGAAAATGTAAGAGATTCTAAAATAAATAATAAGATTATTCGCGAATCAACCATTCGAATTCGATCCATGAATTGGGCAAATTACTCACTCATAGAAAAAAAAATAAAGGATCTTGCTGATAGGACAGTCACAATCAGGAATCAAATAGAACTAGAACGAATTACAAAAGACAAGAAAAAAATAGTTCTAACTTGTGATGATAAAAAATCGGAATCACAGAAACATATTTTGCAGATATTTAAAAGAAAAAAGATCCGATTTATACGTAAATTAAATTATTTTATGAAATCATTCATTGAAAAAATATACATAGATATCTTTCTACGTATGATTACTATTTTTAGGATCAATGCACAACTTTTCCTTGAATCAATAAAAAAAATTATCACAAAATCGATTTACAACGATGAAACAAATCGAGAAGGAATTGATGAAACAGATCAAAATACAATGAACTTTATTTCGACTATAAAAAAATCGTTTTCTAATACTAATATCAGTAATAATAATTCAAATATTTATTATTATTATAATAATANNNNTGATTTATCCTCCTTGTCCCAAGCATATGTATTTTACAAATTATCACAAACCCAATTACTTAACAAGTATCACTTGAGATCTGTACTTCAATATACCAGAACCCATTCTTTTATTAAGGATAAAATCAAGGATTATTGTATGACACGAGGAATATTTGATTCCAAATCAAAGCAAAAGAAAATTTATAAGTCTGGAAAAAATGAATGGGAAAACTGGTTAAAGGGCCATTATCAATACAATTTATCTCAGACAAAATGGTCTCGATTAGTACCTCAAAAATGGCGAAATAGAATCAACCAACGTTCTATGATTCAAAATAAAAACTCAATTAAATTTGATTCACATAAAAAAGAAAAAGACCAATTAATTCATTACATGAAGCAAAATTACTATGCGATGGCAGTGGATTCATTGACGAGTCAAAAAGAAAAATTTAAAAAACACTACAGATATTATCTTTTATCACATAAATATATGAATTATGGGAATAGGAAGGACTCATATATTTATGAATCAACATTACAAGTAAAAGGAGACCAAGAAATTCCATACAATTTCAATACACTGAAACCCGAATCATTTTATGTATTGGTAAGTATACCTATTAGTAATTATCTAGAAAAGGAATATATTATTGCTACACATAAAAATCTGGATAGAAAATATTTTGATTGTAGAATTCTCCATATTTGTCTTAGAAAAAATATCGACATTGAGACCTGGACCAATACGCATATCAGCACCAAAATTGAGAAAAATACTAAGACTGAAAACAAAATTATCAAAAAATTGAAAAAAAAGGATATTTTTTCTAAGACAATTCATCAAGGAATTAAACCATCCAATCAAAAAAGTGTTTTTTTTGATTGGATGGGAATGAATCAAGAAAAGGGTTATCGTACCATATCAAATCTAGAACCCTGGTTCCTCCCAGAATTTGTGCCACTCTTTGATGCATATAGGATTAAACCATGGATCATACCAATCAAGTTTCTTCTTTTTAATTTTTATTTCTATGAAAATATTAGTCAAAATAAAAGCATCAACATAAATAAAAATAAAAAAAAAAATCTTCAGATATCACCTAATCAAAAAGAATATCTTAAATTAGAAAATTYCAACCAAGAAAAAAACGAACAACAGGGACAAGAAAATCTTGGATCAGATCTACGAAAACAAAACAAAAAAAAAAATGTTGAAGACAATTACGCGAGATCAGACATTAAAAAAGGTAAAAAGAAAAAACAATCCAAGAAAAAGAAGGAAACAGAACTAAATTTCTTCCTGAAAAAATATTTCCTTTTTCAATTAAGATGGGATGACTCCTTGAATCAAAGAATGATCGATAATATCAAGGTATATTGTCACTTACTTAGACCGATAAATCCAAGTAAAATTGCTATATCCTCGATTCGAAGAGGAGAGATAAATATGAATGGAATGCTAATTCATAAAGATCCAGCTCTTAAAGAATTGATAAAAAAAGGAATATTGATTGTCGAACCGATTCGTTTATCTATAAAAAGGGATGGAAAATTTATTATATATCAAACCCTAGGTATTTCATTGATCGATAAAATTAAGCACCAAACTAAGAGAAAATGTATAAAAAAAAGATATGTTGATAAGAATAATTTTGATAAATCCGTTGCAAGGCACGGCAATATGCTTGTGAATGGAGACAAAAGTAATTATGATTTCTTTGTTCCTGAAAATATTCTATCTCCTAGACGTCGTAGAGAATTGAGAATTCTAATTTGTTTTAATTCTCGTAATTGGAATTTTGTGGATAGAAATCTAGTATTTTGCAATGAAAGCAACATAAGAAACTCTGGAAAATTTTTGAATGAGGACAAGCATTTTAATACTAATACAGATACAAATAAATTCATTAAATGCAAATTGTTTCTTTGGCCCAATTACCGATTAGAAGATTTAGCTTGTATGAATCGCTATTGGTTTAATACCAATAATGGCAGTCGTTTCAGTATGTCAAGGATATATATGTATCCACGATTCAGAATTTGTTAATAGTATATTTCCTATATATCTGTGATATTTTTCGGTAGATGAAAGCCGAAAGATATACACATACGCTGTATTACATTCTGGTACATGACACGGATTTAATGTGTATCAACTCAATTGGATCTAGGACGAAATCGGCAGAATCCTTTTAGGTACAAAGAAATCATTCTCTTCCATGAATGTAGAAATGTATTTTCTCTTTCTTTTCTATTCTATCCAAATCAAATTTTCAATTTGATTTGGATAGAAGAATAGAAAAAAATAGGAAAAAATAAAAATTTTTGTGTGTACTAGATTAAAATAACTGGCATAAAGATTATTATTTTTATTTTTCCTGATCGATTCGGTAAAGTAAAATAAATCCATGGGAAAGAAAAAAAGATAGAAAAATTTTTTTATGATCAAAAATTCATTCATCTCAGTTATTTCACAAGAAGAAAAAGAAGAAAACAAGGGTTCTGTTGAATTTCAAGTATTAAGTTTCACCAGAAAGATACGTAGACTTACTTCCCATTTGGAATTGCACAAAAGAGATTTTTTATCCCAAAGAGGTCTACGAATAATTCTGGGAAAACGTCAACGGCTCCTGGCTTATTTGTCAAAGAAAAATAGAGTCCGTTATAAGAAATTAATGGATCAGTTGGATATTCGGGAACCAAAAACTCGTTAATTTAATCGTTTTAATTTTTTTTTTTAATTTTAATAGTTATTTTATTAGATTTTTCATTTTGATGAACCTCGTTTTGAGGAATTCGTGGAATAATGAATTAAGGAAGAAAAAATATGACTATACCGGCTACAAGAAAAGATCTCATGATAGTCAATATGGGCCCTCACCACCCATCAATGCATGGTGTTCTTCGACTGATCGTTACTCTCGATGGTGAAGATGTTATTGATTGTGAACCCATATTGGGATATTTACACAGAGGAATGGAAAAAATAGCAGAAAACCGAACAATTATACAATATCTTCCTTATGTAACACGTTGGGATTATTTAGCTACTATGTTCACAGAGGCAATAACGGTAAATGCACCAGAACAATTGGAAAATGTTCAAGTACCTCAGAGAGCCAGTTATATCAGAGTAATTATGCTGGAGCTGAGCCGTATAGCTTCTCATTTGTTATGGCTTGGACCTTTTATGGCAGATATCGGTGCACAGACTCCCTTTTTCTATATTTTCAGAGAGAGAGAATTGTTATATGACCTATTCGAAGCCGCCACAGGTATGCGAATGATGCATAATTATTTCCGCATCGGAGGAGTAGCTGCTGATCTACCTCATGGCTGGATAGATAAATGTTTGGATTTCTGCGATTATTCTTTAACAGGAGTTGTTGAATATCAAAAACTTATTACACGGAATCCCATTTTTTTGGAACGAGTTGAAAGAGTGGGCATTATTGGTGGAGAGGAAGCAATAAATTGGGGTTTATCAGGACCAATGTTACGAGCTTCTGGAATCCAATGGGATCTTCGTAAGGTTGATCATTATGAGTGTTACAATGAATTCGATTGGGAAGTCCAATGGCAAAAAGAAGGAGATTCATTAGCTCGTTATTTAGTACGAATAGGTGAAATGGGGGAATCTATAAAAATTATTCAACAGGCTCTAGAAGGAATTCCTGGAGGTCCCTATGAGAATTTAGAAGTCCGACGCTTTGATAGAGCAAAAAATTCCGAATGGAATGATTTTGAATATAGATTTATTAGTAAAAAACCTTCACCCAATTTTGAATTGTCGAAACAAGAACTTTATGTCAGAGTAGAAGCCCCAAAAGGAGAATTAGGAATTTATTTGATAGGGGATAATAGCATTTTCCCCTGGAGATGGAAAATTCGTCCACCCGGTTTCATCAATTTGCAAATTCTTCCTCAGCTAGTTAAAAGAATGAAATTGGCTGATATCATGACGATACTAGGTAGTATAGATATCATTATGGGAGAAGTTGATCGTTGAAATGATAATTGATACGACAGAAGTACAAGCTATCAATTCTTTTTCTACATCGGAATCCATAAAAGAAATCTATGGACTCATATGGATGTTTGTATCCATTTTTACCCTTATATTTGGAATCATAATAGGGGTACTAGTAATTGTGTGGTTAGAAAGAGAAATATCTGCAACGATACAACAACGTATTGGGCCTGAATATGCTGGTCCGTTAGGAATTCTTCAAGCTCTAGCAGATGGGACTAAATTACTTTTTAAGGAGGACCTACTCCCATCTAGAGGAGATATTCGTTTGTTTAGTGTCGGACCGTCTATAGCGGTCATATCAATTCTACTAAGTTATTTAGTAATTCCTTTTGGATACCGCCTTGTTTTAGGTGATCTCAGTATAGGTGTTTTTTTATGGATCACCATTTCAAGTATCGCCCCTATTGGGCTTCTTATGTCAGGATATGGATCGAATAATAAATATTCTTTTTCAGGTGGTCTACGAGCTGCTGCTCAATCTATTAGTTATGAAATACCATTAACTCTATGTGTGTTATCAATATCTCTACGTGTGATTCGTTGGAACATGAACTTTTACCTCTTTCCTAGAAATAAATAAAGAAAAGAGGTTGAATGTATTGAATAGATATTTTTTTATTCATCGATGAGTTAAACCAGATAGTTATATGAGTGAAACAAAACAGCTTATAAATTTGCAGTAAGAAGAGAAAATCTCATTCCCTATGTACAAGAATGAAATTAAAGTAAACATAAGCAGCGTAAACTGTTTACCCCAAGATTGAGATTCTTTGATTAGTCATCATATCTTGAAGCGGGTGCAAAAGATCAACTGTATGGAGTTTCCACTACTGCCTTGTATGTATTAACATACCGGGGATCAATCAAAAATCGGTGGACAGTTAGGAACACCAAGGTACACAAAGGATTAGTAATGGGGATAATGTAAGGTATCAAAAAAAGAGATATTTCTGCATAAAACGAATCATAATAAGGACTTTAAGTTGGTAGAAATGATCAAGAAGTATCTCCCTACGATTCCGATCTCGAGTATGCTCCTATTCACTGATTAAAGAAATGACTATCAAGAACGAATTAATCCTTTTTTTTTTTTCTAAATACCTTCTTCTGAGACAGAAGAAGAGGAACAAAAGAAATGGAATGCAATAATCGAATGAATGAATAAAAATTTTTATAAAATAAAAAAAGATCTTTATTTATTCTTTCTTTCCTATATCCGTATTCATACATACGGAATTCTTATCATTATTCATGAACTATTGCCTATATATATATATATTGATAACGAATATTTTATTAAAAGATTAAGTTATTACCGAACAAAGAAAAATTATCATTATAAGGATGAGATCAATTCGGAAGCACTTTTTTTTCTTATTCTAGCGGACAGAATTCCATTGGTCTAATTTGGGACTCTCCGATGTATCTTTATTCGATCTATCCTCCAAAGAGGGTGAAAATACCGAACCAGTCCTTACATTTATTTGTGGCCATAGAGGAGCCGTATGAAGCTGAAGTTTCATGTACGGTTTTGTAATAGCGATGGGAACAGTGATGTTATTATCGACTATGATTATCTAATAGTTCAAGTACAGTTGATATAGTTGAAGCACAGTCAAAATATGGTTTTTGGGGGTGGAATCTGTGGCGTCAACCTATAGGGTTTATTGTTTTTCTAATTTCTTCTCTAGCCGAATGTGAGAGATTGCCATTTGATTTACCGGAAGCAGAGGAGGAATTAGTAGCAGGTTATCAAACCGAATATTCAGGTATCAAATTCGGTTTATTTTATATTGCTTCTTACCTAAATCTATTACTTTCTTCATTATTTGTAACAGTTCTTTACTTAGGTGGGTGGAATTTTTCTATTCCGTACATATCTATTCCTGAACTTTTCGGAATAAATAAAATGGCCGGAGTTTTTGGAATTACAATTGGTATCTTTATTACATTAGCTAAAGCTTATTTGTTTCTGTTCATTCCTATCACAACAAGGTGGACTTTGCCTAGGATAAGAATGGACCAGCTATTAAATCTTGGATGGAAATTTCTTTTACCTATTTCTTTAGGTAATCTATTATTGACAACTTCTTCCCAACTTGTTTCACTATAAATAAGAAAATACGATAACGATATTCCAGATTCATAACCTCTTTCAAACAAGAGAAAGAAACATCAATTTATTCCTGGATATTTACAATATGTTCTCTATGGTGACTGGGTTCATGAATTATAGTCAACAAACAATACGAGCTGCAAGGTATATTGGTCAAAGTTTCGTAATTACCTTATCCCACACAAATCGTTTACCTATAACTATTCAATATCCTTATGAAAAATCGATCACATCAGAGCGTTTCCGTGGTCGAATCCACTTTGAATTTGATAAATGTATTGCTTGTGAAGTATGTGTTCGTGTATGCCCGATAGATCTACCCGTTGTTGATTGGAGATTTGAAAGAGATATTAAAAAAAAACAATTGCTTAATTATAGTATTGATTTTGGGGTCTGTATATTTTGTGGTAATTGTGTCGAGTATTGTCCAACAAACTGTTTATCAATGACTGAAGAATATGAACTTTCCACTTCTGATCGTCACGAATTGAATTATAATCAAATTGCTTTGGGTCGGTTACCAATGTCAATAATTGGAGATTATACAATTCAAACAGTTATGAATTCGACTCAAATCAAAATAGACAAAGATAAACCCTTTGATTCAAGAACGATTACCAATTACTAAAATTTTGTTTTGATATAAAAGACCCGAGCTTTTTTTATTTTGTTTGGTCAGTAACTACAAGTAATAACTAATAATTATTGATTGTTGAGAATTATTCTTTGATTTAAACTGAGAATATATTTTTCGTGATGATTTCGAAATATACAATCCCCATTACTCTTTTCTCGATAATTTTATCTATATCTACATTAATATTAATCCATATAAAAAAAAAGTTTTAATTCAATTAGGAATGTATCATATACAAGAAAAAAATGGGGTAACCCCTTTTCCTTTCCTGGACCATTCAGTAAGGTCATGAAATATTTCGACTTATTTATTAATTTATTATTTTAATAATGGATTTACCTGGACCAATACATGATATTCTTGTAGTATTTTTTGGATCAGTTCTTGTATTAGGAGGTCTGGGAGTAGTATTACTTACCAATCCCATTTTTTCTGCCTTTTCGTTGGGATTGGTTCTTGTTTGTATATCCTTATTCTATATTCTATCGAATTCCTATTTTGTAGCTGCCGCACAGCTCCTTATTTATGTTGGAGCTATAAATGTCTTAATCATATTTGCTGTAATGTTCATGAATGGTTCAGAATATTCCAATGATTCCTATTTTTGGACCGTTGGAGATGGGGTCACTTCACTGGTTTGTACAAGTATTCTTTTTTCACTAATTACTATTATCCCAGATACGTCATGGTATGGAATTTTTTGGACTACAAGATCAAGCCAGATTATGGAACAGGACCTAATAAGTAACATTCAACAAATTGGTATTCATTTATCAACAGATTTTTATCTTCCGTTTGAACTCATTTCCATAATTCTTTTAGTTTCCTTGATAGGTGCAATTACTATGGCTCGTCAATAACAAATACTTAGAATTAAATTCTAAGATTTAAATTCTAAAATTTATAAATTCTAAATAAATAAAATAAATGGAAAGGTTTAAGGTTTTTATAAGGTTTTTATTTTAATTAAACCTATCTATTGCCAATACCTTCTTTTATTCTGTAATAGTTCTATTCTAATCAATCGAATCGGTTGAATTGTTGTTCATATTAAAATGAATCGAGATTGATAAGGAGTTAGTCAATGATGTTCGAGCATGTACTTTTTTTGAGTGTCTATTTATTCTCTATCGGTATCTATGGATTGATCACAAGTCGAAAGATGGTTAGAGCACTTATGTGTCTTGAGCTTATACTCAATTCGGTTAATATCAATCTCGTAACATTTTCTGATATATTTGATAGTCGCCAATTAAAAGGCGACATTTTCTCAATCTTTGTTATAGCTGTTGCGGCTGCTGAAGCAGCTATTGGGCTAGCTATTGTTTCATCGATCCATCGTAACAGAAAATCAACTCGTATCAATCAATCGAATTTGTTGAATAATTAGTTATGATCATAAGATACATAATATTACATAGAATATTAATCTATTAGATATTATATTAAAAATATCAATTTATAAATTGATATTTTTAATATCAATTTATTCTAATCTAATTTGATTAGAATTAATACGTTTTTATTAGAATTAATATGTTATTATTAATTATTTTATTATAATTATCATATTATTATATAATAATATGATATACTTTTTTATTTTTTTTTTATTATTATTTTTATTTTTATTATTATTATTATTTTTTTATATTATTATAAATTATAAATATAAATATATAAAATATATATATATATTGAATTAATTTACTATTGAATAATAAATATTTTCATATTGAATAAATACTTTGAATTAATATTGAAATATTGACCAATTTGTTGGTCAATTTGAATTCACATGTGCAACTCGCATGATCATGGTTGTTGAAAGAGAAATCAAAGTCTCTTGGACTTTTCTCATGAACAGGTTTAGAAATATATTGATTATTAAAATTTTGATAAACCACTGCTTCGTCTGGTGTCTACAATATAAATGTATGATTCATTTACTACTAATTTTACCAGATCGAAAATTTTTTATGCTCAAAACTGGAATTTATAGATCCAATGTCACATTCAGTAAAAATTTATGATACATGTATAGGGTGTACTCAATGTGTACGAGCCTGCCCCACAGATGTATTGGAAATGATACCTTGGGACGGATGTAAAGCTAAGCAAATTGCTTCCGCACCAAGAACCGAGGACTGTGTAGGTTGTAAGAGATGTGAATCCGCCTGCCCAACAGATTTTTTGAGTGTCCGTGTTTATTTATGCCATGAAACAACTCGCAGCATGGGTCTATCTTATTGATACGTTACAAAAAACTCCACTTGAATCATTTGATTCCTCTTTACCGACAAAAACCCGTACTCGATAAAATTTATTATTTCGAGCACGGGTTTTTCTGGTCAAAACATATCTTGTCTTTATCACGAGTTATTTTCCTTGGTTAACAATACTTGTAGTTTTGCCGATATTCGCGGGTTCTTCAATTTTCTTATTTCCTCATAGAGGAAATAAGATGTTTAGATGGTATACTATTTGTATATGCTTATTAGAACTCCTTCTAACAACCTATGCATTCTGTTATCATTTCCAATTGGACGATCCATTAATCCAATTGGAAGAAGATTATAAATGGATAGATATTTTTGATTTTCACTGGAGACTGGGAATCGATGGACTTTCCATAGGACCCATTTTACTGACAGGATTTATCACTACTTTAGCTACTTTAGCAGCTTGGCCAGTTACGCGAAATTCGCGATTGTTCTATTTCCTGATGTTAGCAATGTACAGCGGTCAAATAGGATCATTTTCTTCTCGAGACCTTTTACTTTTTTTCATCATGTGGGAGTTAGAATTAATTCCTGTTTACTTACTTTTATCCATGTGGGGAGGAAAAAAACGTCTCTACTCAGCTACAAAGTTTATTTTGTACACAGCAGGGGGTTCTATTTTTCTCTTAATAGGAGTTCTAGGTATGGGTTTATATGGTTCCAATGAACCAACATTAGATTTTGAAAGATTAGCTAATCAATCATATCCTGTGGCATTGGAAATAATATTATATTTTGGTTTCTTTATTGCTTATGCTGTCAAATCGCCGATTATACCCCTGCATACATGGTTACCAAATACCCATGGAGAAGCACATTACAGTACATGTATGCTTCTAGCTGGAATCTTATTAAAAATGGGAGCATATGGATTGATTCGGATCAATATGGAATTATTACCCCACGCTCATTCTATATTTTCTCCCTGGTTGGTAATAGTTGGAACGATGCAAATAATCTATGCAGCTTTAATTTCTCTCGGTCAACGCAATTTTAAAAAGAGAATAGCCTATTCCTCTGTATCTCACATGGGTTTTACAATTATAGGAATTGGTTCTATAACCGACATGGGACTCAATGGAGCCATTTTACAAATACTCTCTCATGGATTTATTGGTGCTGCACTTTTTTTCTTGGCGGGAACGAGTTGTGATAGAATACGTCTTGTTTATCTCGACGAAATGGGAGGGATATCCATCCCAATGCCAAAAATATTTACCATGTTCAGTAGTTTCTCGATGGCTTCTCTTGCATTGCCTGGAATGAGTGGTTTTGTTGCGGAATCAGTAGTATTTTTTGGAATAATTACTAGTCCAAAATATCTTTTAATGCCAAAAATACTAATTACTTTTGTAATGGCAATTGGAGTGATATTAACTCCTATTTATTTATTATCTATGTCACGTCAGATGTTCTATGGATACAAGCTATTCAATGTTCCACACTCTAATTTTTTGGATTCTGGACCACGAGAACTATTTGTTTCAATTTGTATCTTTCTACCCATAATAGGGATTGGTATTTATCCTGATTTCGTTCTCTCGTTATCAGTTGACAGGGTACAAGCTATCCTATCTAATTACTTTTATAGATAGTGTTTCATTAATGAGACAAAAAGTCTTATAATTCTTTAATTTTCAGATTTTTTAAAAATCGTTCGCTGTACAATGCAAAAAAATAAAGTGAATTAGAATTGTAATGAGATGCTTGTTCGAGTTTTTGTTTTGACAGGTTGTCAAAACAAAAACTCGAACAAGCAAACTTTCGTTATATATGGGACGATATTCTTATGTATTTTTCATGTAGCTTATTCAATTAGATGTTAATGTGAATGAACCATAACTATGTAAACCTATTCCTAATAGATTGACCCCAAAATAGCATATCCAAATTATAAAAAATCCTATAGAAGCTATAAGTGCCGAATTCGTACCTTGTAAACTTTGATTTGTTCTAGTATGTAAATAAATCGCGAATATGGTCCAAGTAATAAATGCCCAAGTTTCCTTCGGGTCCCAACTCCAATAAGATCCCCATGCTTCATTGGCCCATACTGCTCCACAAAGAATGCCTATGGTTAAAAAGGTAAACCCTAAACTAATCATACGATAACTCCAATAATCCAAACGCTGAGTCAATTGATATTTGTAATAATTTCGAAATGAAAGAAAAGAAGGGTTTTTAAAAAGGCTTCTTCTTTTTTCATTCGAGTATTTAATCTCACCAAAGAAAAATGATCTAATTAAGAAATTATTGCTTTTACAAAAAAAATTTATGTTGTTTCGAAATGTAATGATTAGAAGAGCAATTGATAATAACGATCCGCATAAAAGAGCTGCATAGCTCAATAACATCATACTGACGTGCATCATTAACCACTGAGATTGTAGAGCAGGTACTAATATTGCGGATTGATGCATTTCAGTTGAAAGACCCGACGTAGCGAAGCCTTGAGTAAAAATAGTACTTGGGGTAGTTATTATGCTTAAATCATTTTTATAGTTCAATTTCTTGGAAATTATATGAATAATAAATAAACTACATGAAAGGAAGATTAATGACTCGTATAAATTACTTAACGGAAAATGTCCCGAAGAAATCCAACGAGAAATTAATAATCCTGTTATAGAGAAAAAGGTGGCTATCATCCCTTTTTCCGATGAATCACGTAATCCTACGATTTCGTAGACTAATAAGTTCATGAAATGAATCGTAATCACAATTGAAATGATCGAAAAAGAGATATGAGTTAATATATGTTCTAAAGTCACAAATATCATAAAAAAAGTGTCCCATTACAGAATTGAAATCGGAAATTGAATACATTATAGGATACATTGTGTCTCTTTTAGAGGATGCCGCCACTCGGACTCGAACCGAGATGCTCTAGCACTGCTTCCTAAGAGCAGCGTGTCTACCGATTTCACCATGGCGGCTTACTTGAAATAATAATATTCAATTCATGTTGAATCGTCAAGAATCAAGGATTCAATATAGTCTAGGAAACATTAGAATCGATGAAAAAAGACTCGTTTAAATTCATATTTGAATTTTTCATTTTGAATCCGATGAAATCGGATTCAAAATGAAAAACATTGATTTTTTTTTCAATAAAAAAAATCAAATAACCAAGATCTCATATGTATTACAATTTCATCACTAAATCCATTTGGAATTTTTCTAACGATTCCATTCCGATACTTTAGTATCATTAAGTATTAATACTCTTCATTGTGTATATGTATATAATATAAATAAGGTAACATTTACCAAACCAATTAAGTTTTAGGCTAGGCATATAAAAAAAAAGAGTTTAAATTTCTATGGCAATTCAATTGTACTATTCACAATAGAAAAATAGGATTAAGATTTTCTATTGTGAATAGTTAATGGATAGGGAAAAAATACTATTCTTAATAAGAACCCAATATACAGAAAACTCTTATTCTACATACCGCAGCTAGTTATAACTAATATTGAGTAGTTCAATACATTAATTAATGTGAATCGTTTATCTTAAAAAATTTTAAGTTCTTCGGGCTATGTCAATTCCGATTATCCCAAGACTTTATTATTTGTTTGTCGCACAAAAAAACTTTTTGAATGTCCGGTAGAAACCGATTTCGCTAAAGAAAAAGCTTTTACTGCAGTTAAATATCCTTTTTTCTTCCAAATATTCCTACGAATATGTTTTTTTGACATAGAAATACATTTTTTTGGAACTGCCATTCAAAAAAGGGTTACTCATTTTTATTTATCGTTGTATGTGAAAGACATGTATTGTTCGGAATAGATCCTTTTTTTTAATCATTATCTATACTTTATTTCTGTGAATAATAGTTTTTTTTAACTTTCAACATTTAACATAATCTAACATTTAACATAAAATAACAAATAATATATATATATATTAATATTATGTTTTTTTCATTATTATTGTTTATTGTTCTTTTCGAAAGAGATAAGAATTGGTGAATCGGAAACAATTATTAATTATAAAAAAAAATCTCAATTTGTTTGTTTTCTTATGGAACATACATATCAATATGCATGGATAATACCTTTTCTTCCGCTTACAGTTACTATGTCAATAGGATTTGGACTTATACTTATTCCGACAGCAACAAAAAATATTCGTCGTATATGGGCTTTTCCTAGTATTTTTCTGTTAAGTATAGCTATGGGATTTTCGGCCAATCTGTCTATTCAACAAATAAATGGAAGTTTTATTTATCAATATCTATGGTCTTGGACCATAGATATTGATTTTTCCTTAGAGTTTGGATATTTGATCGATCCACTTACTTCTATTATGTCAATACTAATTACTACTGTTGGAGTCATGATTCTTATTTATAGTGACAATTATATGTCTCACGACCAAGGATATTTGAGATTTTTTGCTTATATGAGTTTTTCCAATACTTCCATGTTGGGATTAGTTACTAGTTCTAATTTGATACAAATTCATATTTTTTGGGAACTAGTGGGAATGTGTTCCTATTTATTAATAGGGTTTTGGTTCACACGACCGATTGCCGCAAGTGCTTGTCAAAAAGCTTTTGTAACTAATCGTGTAGGAGATTTTGGTTTATTATTAGGAATCTTAGGTCTTTATTGGATAACAGGTAGTTTGGAATTTCGGGATTTGTTCGAAATAGCCAATAACTTGATCCATAATAATGGGGTCAACTCCTTATTTGCTACTTTGTGTGCCTCTTTATTATTTGTCGGTGCAGTTGCTAAATCTGCACAATTCCCCCTCCACGTATGGTTACCTGATGCCATGGAAGGACCTACTCCTATCTCGGCCCTTATACACGCTGCTACTATGGTAGCAGCAGGAATTTTTCTTGTAGCTCGGCTTATTCCTCTTTTCATAGACATACCTTATATAATGAATTTCATTTCTTTAATAGGTGTAATAACAGTACTATTAGGAGCTACTTTTTCTCTTGCTCAAAGAGACATTAAAAGAAGTTTAGCTTATTCTACAATGTCTCAATTAGGTTATATTATGTTAGCTCTAGGTATAGGTTCTTATCGAGCGGCTTTATTCCATTTGATCACTCATGCCTATTCTAAAGCTTTATTGTTTTTGGGATCTGGATCTATTATTCATTCAATGGAACCTATTGTTGGATATTCACCAGAAAAAAGTCAGAATATGGTTCTTATGGGTGGTTTAACAAGATATGTTCCAATTACAAGAACTACTTTTTTATTAGGTACACTTTCTCTTTGTGGTATTCCACCTCTTGCTTGTTTTTGGTCCAAAGATGAAATTCTTAATGATAGTTGGTTATATTCACCAATTTTTGCAATAATACCTTATTTCACAATAGGATTAACCGCATTTTATATGTTTCGGGTATATTTACTTACCTTTGATGGGTATTTGCGCATTTATTTTCAAAATCACAGTAGCACTAAAAGTAACTCGTTCTATTCAATATCTCTATGGGGAAAAGAAGTACCAAAAACAGTCAATAAAAATTTACTTTTATCAACAATGAATAGTAAGGTCCACTTTTTTTCAAAAGATACATATAAAATTATTGATAATGATAAGATACGATACTTTAGTACTTACTTTGGAAATAAATATACTTCCATGTATCCTCACGAATCAGACAATACTATGCTATTTCCTCTGCTTGTATTGGTACTATTTACTTTGTTCGTTGGATCAATAGGAATTTCTTTTGATCAAGGAGTAATGGATTCTGATATATTATCGAAATGGTTAACCCCATCCCAAAATCTTTTCCATCCAAATTCGAATTATTCTGTGAATTGGTATGAATTTTTTACAAATTCCATTTTTTCAGTAAGTATAGCCTTTTTCGGATTATTCATAGCATATATTTTATATGGGTCTGTTTATTCATTTTTCCAGAATTTGGACTTAATCAATTCATTTGTAAAAGGGAGCCCTAAGAGAATTATCTTGGACCAAATAAAAAGTATTATATACAATTGGTCAAATAATCGTGGTTACATAGATATTTTTTATACTAGAGTTTTGGCCGTGGGTATAAGAGGAATAACCGAGCTAACTCAGTTTTTTGATAGACATATAATTGATGGAATTACAAATGGAGTTGGCCTTACAAGTTCCCTTATAGGTGAAGGGATCAGATATATGGGGGGGGGGCGAATTTCGTCTTATTTATTCTTATATTTTTTTTATGTATCAATATTTTTATTATTTTTTTTGTTCATTGGTATAAACCCAATAATTATACAGGTCTCCATGGGATAATTTTTTTGTCGTGTACAAAGACATTTTTCGTTCTATCATTTCCGAAAAAGTCGATAAACTAGGTGGATATGTAAAAGATATTTTTTGTTTCCCATTACTTGGACATGTATAAAAAAAATATTGTGACATTTCATTTCGTACAGCATTTTCAAACCGATCATTTTTTATATATCGCAATGGACAATTCCATCGTTTATAATCGAAAAGAAAAGTCACAAGAGGTTTTTCAAACCAGAAATAAGTCTTTTCATTTTTCTCTTCTTTAAGTCTTCCCAATTCCCAATTATCTTGATAGGTATCAAGATAAGAATCTTCGTAAACTGGGCTATCTTTATAGTATGTCTCTTTAAAGTGAAAGTGGAATTCCCCCTTTGTTTTTTCCTTTCCATTCACTCGGATCTCTTCCGTTTCATCTATTTTTTCCGGATCTTCCTGTTCTTCCGAACAAAGGGAAGGGTCTTCTTCGGCGGATCCCTCTTGTTCCTGTTTAGTCTCCTTCGTTTCGGAAGTTGTTTCTACATCGCTTTCTTCCTCACTTTCTCCCCTTTCTTCCATTTCTGAGGTTTCTTTCAGTTTCTTAGTGACAATAGGCGACGGCATTCTGCCTAAATAGTAGACACAGGTGATAAATAAGAGAATACTAAAGATTCGAGCCATAGAATTTCTCAATTCTGACACAAGGTACTTATTAGATCGAATAGAATGATTTTGCCGTATCCAGAATAATACCAATCCAACCCATTTCATGAATAAAATGTGACCAATTAACCAACCAACAAAACTACTTGTTACAAATAACATCTTGTTGTTGCATCGAAACATATAAATGTTGACTAATCTGGCTAACGTTGAACTTGGTAAAATGAAATGGTTGAATAATTGAAAAATTAGATTATTCAGGAATACACATTGAATGCTGAGATTACGCATTGAATTTCTGGTAGTAGATCCATAATAAAAAAAGTTTTTGTGATTGTTCCAGAAGAAATGAAACAAAAGATACGGTAGAACTAGGACAGTTATTGTA